TCGAATTGAGAGAGATCAAGAATTCTCACTATTTCTTAGATTCATGGATCAAATTCGATTCAGTGGGATCTTTCACTCACATTTTTTTCCACCAAGAACGTTTTATGAAACTCTTTGATCCCCGAATTTGGAGTATCCTACTTTCACGTGATTCACAGGGTGCAACAAGCAATCGATATTTCACGACCAAAGGTGTAGTACTGCTTGTAGTAGTGGTCCTTATATCTCGTATTAACAATCGAAAGATGGTCGAAAGAAAAAATCTCTATTTGATGGGGCTTCTTCCTATACCTATGAATTCCATTGGACCCAGAAAGGAGACATTGGAAGAATCTTTTTGGTCTTCCAATAGAAATAGGTTGATTGTTTCGCTCCTGTATCTTCCAAAAGGGAAAAAGATTTCTGAGAGTTGTTTCATGGATCCGCAAGAGAGTACTTGGGTTATCCCAATAAAGAAAAAGCGTATCATGCCTGAATCTAACCGGGGTTCGCGGTGGTGGAGGAACCGGATCGGAAAAAAGAGGGATTCTAGTTGTCAGATATCTAATGAAACCGTAGCTGGAATTGAGATCTCATTCAAAGAGAAAGATAGCAAATATCTGGAGTTTCTTTTTTTATCCTATACGGATGATCCGATCCGCAAGGACCATGATTGGGAATTTTTTGATCGTCTTTCTCCGAGGAAGAACCGAAACATAATCAACTTGAATTCGGGACAGCTATTCGAAATCTTAGGGAAAGACTTGATTTGTTATCTCATGTCTGCTTTTCGTGAAAAAAGACCAATTCAGGGGGAGAGTTTCTTCAAACAACAAGGAGCTGGGGCAACTATGCAATCCAATGATATTGAGCATGTTTCCCATCTCTTCTCGAGAAACAAGTGGGGTATTTCTTTGCAAAATTGTGCTCAATTTCATATGTGGCAATTCCGCCAAGATCTCTTCGTTAGTTGGGGGAAGAATCAGCACGAATCAAATTTTTTGAGGAACGTCTCGAGAGAGAATTGGATTTGGTTAGACAATGTGTGGTTGGTAAACAAGGATCGGTTTTTTAGCAAGGTACGGAATGTATTGTCAAATATTCAATATGATTCCACAAGATCTATTTTCGTTCAAGTAACGGATTCTAGCCAATGGAAAGGATCTTCTTCTGATCAATCCAGAGATCATTTCGATTCCGTTAGAAATGAGAATTCAGAATATCACACATTGATCGATCAAACAGAGATTCAGCAACTAAAAGAGAGATCGATTCTTTGGGATCCTTCCTTTCTTCAAACGGAACGAACAGAGATAGAATCAGATCGATTCCCGAAATGCCTTTTTGGATCTTCCTCCATGTCCTGGCTATTCACGGAACCTGAGAAGCGGATGAATAATCATCTGCTTCCGGAAGAAATCGAAGAATTTATTGGGAATCCTACAAGATCAATTCGTTCTTTTTTCTCTGACAGATGGTCAGAACTTCATCTGGGTTCGAATCCTACTGAGAGGTCCACTAGAGATCCTAAATTGTTGAAGAAAAAACAAGATGTTTCTTTTGTCCCTTCCAGGCGAGCGGAAAATAAAGAAATGGTTGATATATTCAAGATAATTACGTATTTACAAGATACCGTCTCAATTCATCCTTCGGAACCAGATCACATCCCGGATCTGGTTCCGAAGGATGAACCGGATATGGACAGTTCCAATAAGATTTCATTCTTGAACAAAAATCCATTTTTTGATTTCTTTCATCTATTCCATGACCGGAACAAAGGGGGATACGCGTTACGCCACGATTTTTTTGAATCAGAAGAGAGATTCCCAGAAATGGCGGATCTATTCACTCTATCAATAACCGAGCCGGATCTGGTGTTTCATAGGGGATTTGCCTTTTCTATTGATTCCTACGGGTTGGATCAAAAAAAATTCTTGAATGAGGTATTCAACTCCAGAGATGAATCGAAAAAGAAATCTTTATTGGTTCTACCTCCTCTTTTTTATGAGGAGAATGAATCTTTTTCTCGAAGGATCAGAAAAAAATCGGTCCGGATCTACTGCGGGAATGAGTTGGAAGATCCCAAACTAAAAACAGCGGTATTTGCTAGCAACAACATAATGGAGGCAGTCAATTATAGCACCTATGGAAGAAATGTATCGAATCGATTCTTTTTAATGAATAGATCCGATCGCAACTTCGAATATGGAATTCAAAGGGATCGAATAGGAAATGATACTCTGAATCATATAACTATAATGAAATATACGATCAACCAACATTTATCGAATTTGAAAAAGAGTCAGAAGAAATGGTTTGATCCTCTTATTTCTCGAACTGAGAGATCCATGAATCGGGATCCTGATGCATATAGATACAAATGGTCCAATGGGAGCAAGAATTTCCAGGAACATTTGGAACATTTCGTTTCTGAACAGAAGAATCCTTTTCAAGTAGTGCAAGTAGTGTTCGATCGATTACGTATTAATCAATATTCGATTGATTGGTCCGAGGCTATCGA